TGAATAATCTTTCTAATTAGTTCGTTCTCTATTTCTATTTGATAAAATCTTTAGAAAAAGGCTTTTTTTTCTACCGAGATAAAACAAGATGTCGATGTCTATAGTAAACCAAAGTCATCGTTTAATATTCAATTTTGCTTCAATCTCGATTAGACAAAACAAATCCAAAATTGAAGATTTAGTTACGATTAGAAATAAGCTTTTCTGTCTTTATCCATAGATTCTTTACTCATACTTATTCAATTGAAAGTCAAAAATTATGTTTCGTAATCTTATAATCCAATTCCAATTTTTCAATTTCTAATTGACTTTTGGATACAAATCACGAGAATGTATATTATTCCTCAAAATTCTTATTGAGAGGTCAAGGATTTAATCCTTTTTAGAAATAAAGTTTTTGATCGGGATATATTATATGCCGAAGATCCCTTAACTTTTTGGATTATCATAGAACGAATCACACTTTTACCACTAAACTATACCCGCTATGATGCGATTATTGTATAGAAATGAATCTTTTGTCGAGTAAAAGGATGGGACATGATCCTGGTAGGATCATAAAAGAATCATGAAAAGTATAGCGTTGATATTGTATTTCTTCATGGACCCAACGAGATTAGGGAAAAAGGACTCGTTGACTTTAATATCATTTGATCTATAGGATAGGAATGGAAATAGTCCTCTTTCAGATTGTTTCAATAACAAGTATTTTGTTTTCGAATCAAATAAGCAATTTTATCTAATTCTAATATTTATCTAAAAAATTTCTAATACAATTTTTTCAACAAGAATGGCCCGTGACACGGGCCAGGTTGTGAAAATAACATTTTTGGACAAAAACAAAATTATCGTGTATATTTTTTTATAGTTATAGATATTTAGATTATTGAGATTATATATTAAAATTAAAGATTATTCGGATTATATATTTGATTATATATTTAAAGTACAAAAAGATAAAAAAAGAGACATAGCAAAGAGGCTTTGTTTTTTTAAGCTTTATTTATTTAACTTTAACATAGTAATTATTTTAAATTGGGAGAGATGGCTGAGTGGACTAAAGCGTCGGATTGCTAATCCGTTGTACGAATTATTCGTACCGAGGGTTCGAATCCCTCTCTTTCCGGTTTCATTGATGATTTGGTATTTTTTATCTTTTAAATTTATCAAACCTTTTTGCTTTATTTATTTAGTTAATAGTTAAAGATAAAAATGTAGTAATAGTTATAGTTAGAGATCAAAATGTAGAATAGTTAAAATACTAAGAACATTGAAAAATTAAGAAAGGAAAAAGCTGTATTTTTCTTTTTGTTTTATTCTTCACCTTCACGCCCAGGATTACGCCTTGGATCATTAGATAAAAACCCGAAGATGAAGAGAGAAACAAAAAATATCACTACTGTATAAACAAAGAGTTTGAGAGTAAGCATTAGACAATCTCCAAGATCTTTTTTTGGTTTGGAAAAAAAGAAAATAGATTCTCTATATATCATATTTTATATCATATTTTGACACAAAGAAATAAAGCAGTTTCTAGAAATTTTTAGAAAGAGCAAAGAATTTTTCTAAATTCATTTTGAATATAGAGTGGAGTCTTTCATTGCAAGTTTTTTTATCCCCACAATTCGATATTGCGGGGTACTCTACTAGACTAGGTTTTTTTTTTCAATGACATGGAAAAAAGCTCAGAATGGGGAAATGGGATAATCCAGATTTTTCATGTCTATACAATAAACTTATACTATAAAAACTTATCCGATCTTATATCTTATTTAAGTACTATAATTTTGTTTATCGAATAAATTATAAATTTTTTGAGGACAGTATTAAGGATCTCATCGAAAACTTACAGCCGCTTGCCAAACAAAAGCTAATAGAAAAAAGAACAGAGGGATTATTGGCATAATATCCACGACCGGGTTCAAAAAGGCGTAGGCTTCGGGCAATTTTGTAAAGAAAAAATTGCTTGAATTTGAATAAAGGGTAGAACCGATGCAAATCAAACTAAAAATATTAAGCATAACAAACATTTTGTTCTTGAAGAGAATTTCATTTTGATTGAGTTATTAATAGGTTATTGATATTAATAGATTATTGATATAAAAATTGATATTTTTTAAAGTATAAAGTATCAAGTAATAAAAAAGAAGTAAGGTAGACCAAAAACTTTAAACTTACCCAATCAAAAATCCTTCAATTCTTAACTAAAAAAAGAATAGAAGAAATCATATTTTCATACAATATCTTAATAGAATTCTATATTATGATCAACAAATTCAGTGAATTGACGAAGAACCAATACCAATAGTAGTGTTTATTTGTGTTGAATCAAAATATAAATGGGGCGTAGCCAAGTGGTAAGGCAACGGGTTTTGGTCCCGCTATTCGGAGGTTCGAATCCTTCCGTCCCAGAGCATCCCGAATTTTATATATAAAAATATGTCTTTGTGAACAACCCTGTCTCTATGTAAGAGCATAATAAAGGCAATTTTGGTTTTTTATTTTAACTAATCTTCATTGCAGATATTTTTCTCAACACATTTACATTCATATTGACAACAGTGTATCAAATAAATATAATTCGATCTGGGCAATTAGATCTTAGTTTCGGATCTATTTATCTCTTTATTTTTATTTTAGTCTTTCAGTTTTTTTAAGTTTTATATATATATTTTATATCTTTTACAAAATATAAAAATTTTGAAATATATATAAAATAATATATAAATATATATATAATTATAAAATTTATAACAATAAAGAATAAAATAGAAAATTTAGACAATAAAAGCAAGCAAATAACTTATAAAATAAAATATAGAAAATAAAGCAAATCCAGTCCAGTATAGTATATTAAGAAATATGATATACATATATATTTCATCCATAAGAAATTTGTAAATCATATAAATTTGACTTTATCTTTCTTTTTTTTTTATTTAATTTATTATTAAATTTTTTAATGATGATTCTATTTTTTTTATGATAATTATATCTACATAACGTAATTTTTTGGGGGGTTGCTAACTCAATGGTAGAGTACTCGGCTTTTAAGTGCGGCTAACGTCTTTTACGCATTTGTATGAAGAAATAAATTCGTCCATACCTTGGTATAGTTTGTAAGACCACGACTGATCCTGCTGAAAGGAATGAATGGAAAAAATAGCATGTCGTATTAATGGAGAATTCTGCTAAATTTTTTTGGATCGGTTCCAAACCTTGTTTGAATTCTTGGTACGGAACATAGAACGAAAAAAAAATTAGAATATTTCTATTATTAAAGTGGGTCTGAGTTAATAAATGGATAGAGTTATATGGCTCTAATTATCGGGAAACAAAAAAGCAACGAGCTCCCGTTCTTAATTTGAATGATTTTCCGATCTAATTGGACGTTAAAAAGAGATTAGTGCCCGCGCGGAAAGGCTTTTCCATGAATGGATTTTCCATTTTTTTAATAAATCCTAACTATATTGTCATTCTCCACTGTGAGGGGAATTAGATGTGTAGAAGAAAGAGTATATTGATAAATAACTTTTTTTCCAAAATCAAAAGAGCGATTGGCGTGAAAAAATAAAGGATTTCTAACCGTCTTCTTATCCTATAATGAACATAAATTGATTCGATGGAACAAAGAGAAAATAGAGAATCCGTTGATCAATTTGCCAATTTCTGAAGTATCTATTCTTTTCTTATTATACTTTTTTGTTTTTACTGTATCGCACTATGTATTATTGAATAACCCCCAAAATCTCCTATCTTTGCTTCAATTAAATTGAATTTCAAATGAAAATAGAGAAATACAAAAGATATTTCGAACTAGATCGGTCTCGAAAAAACGACTTCCTATACCCACTTATCTTTCGGGAGTATATTTATACATTTGTTCGTGATCGTGGTTTAAATAGATCCAGTTTGTTGGAAAATAGGGGTTATGACATTAAATCTAAATCAAGTTTATTAGTTGTAAAACATTTAATTACTCGAACGTATCAACAGAATCATTTGATTTTTTCTGTTAATGATTCAAACCAAAATCCACTTTTTAGGTACAACAAAGATTTGCATTCTCAAATGCTATCGGGGGGGATTGCAGTCATTGTAGAAATTCCATTTTCCCGACGATTAGTATCCCTTTTAGAAAGGTCAGAAATAGTAAAATCTCATAATTTACAATCACTTCATTCAATATTTCCTTTTTTAGAGAGTAAGTTTCCACATTTAAATTATGTGTCAGATGTACTAATACCTTACCCTATCCATCTAGAAAAATTGGTTCAAACACTTCGTTACTGGGTGAGAGATCCCTCCTCTTTACATTTATTACGACTCTTTCTTCATGAGTATTGGAATTTGAACAGTCTTATTATTTCAAAGAAATCTATTTCCATTTTTGCAAAGGACAATCCAAGATTATTCTTGTTCTTATATAATTTTCATGTATATGAATACGAATCTATTCTCTTCTTTCTTCGTAACCAATCCTTTCATTTACAATCAACATTTTTTCGAGTCCTTTTTGAACGAATATATTTATATGAAAAAATAGAAGATTTTGCTGAAAGCTTTACTAACGATTTTCGGGCAACCCTATGCTTGGTTAAGGATTCTTTCATACATTATTTTCGATATGAAGGAAAATCTATTCTGGCTTCAAAAGATAGGCCTTTTCCGATGAAAAAGTGGAAATATTATTTTGTCAATGTATGTCAACGTCATTTTGATGTGGGGTTTCACCCGGAAAAGATCTATATAAATTCATTATCCAAGCATTCCCTCTCCCTTTTGGGTTATCTTTCAAGTGTATGTCTAAACCCTTTAGTGGTACGGAGTCAAATGCTCGAAAATTCGTTGATAATAGATAATACCATAAATAAACTTGATACAATTGTTCCAATTCTTCCTTTAGTTGAATCGTTGTCAAAAATGAAATTTTGTAATGCAATAGGACATCCCATTAGTAAACCGACTCGGGCTGATTCCTCGGATTCTGAGATTATCAA